TAAATTATACGTCCCCTGGTTGAATGAATAATATTTCTTTATTTTTATTTTTATTCTATCCCCCGGCAGTGTTTGTATCAAACTGTGTCGTATCTTCCTCGAAATATAACCTAGAATTAGATCTTCATTATATAAAATATAAACGGATTCGAAGAGCATACCATTGGGAAATGATTCAGTAATTAAACCTTCATGAATCATTCCAGGAAACCTTTTTGAAGTATCAACTAATGGAGGAAGAGTTATATAACTCACCTTTCCTCTTTATTTCACAAATAGGAAGTTAGAGATAAAATTAGGATATTAGAAGAGGATCACCATATATAACACAAAATTTCTCCTCCAATTTTTTCTAGTCTAGCTTCTCGATCTGTCATTATGCCTCGAGAAGTGGAAAGAATTACAATTCCCATTCCACCTAAAATCTTAGGAATTTTTTTATAGTTGGAATAAATTCGTAGACCGGGCCGACTAATACGTTTTAAAATCGTTTTATATATTCCTTTCCTAGTTCTTTTATGGCACAAGGTTGAAACCAAGAAATTTTTATTACTTTCCTGATGTTTCCGAACATTTTCAATAAAACCCTCTCGTAGGAGTATTGTAACAATGTTTTCGGTGATATTTGTGGATACTATTCGAACCGTTCCATTTTTACTCATGTTAGCATTTCTTATAGAAGTTATTATATCAGCAATAGCGTCTCTGCCCATGACGAATTATAATTATTGGTGCTTCCTAATTTTGATATAATCAACATGTTTTTTTATTTGAATACTTCAAAGTATTCATTATTTAATTAAATTAGAAATTTATTCTTAAATTAATTAATAAATCTAGTAAAAGTATATGCGTGAGACACGATCTATTAATTTAATTGGGTTTATTTCAGATATCCTACTAGAACAATATCCTAATTTGATCTATGACTATGAGTCTTTATAATACCTCGGGAGCTAATGAAACTATTTTAGTAAAATTCAACTGTCTCAATTCCCGAGCAATCGCGCCAAAAACTCGAGTTCCTTTTGGATTTCCTTCTTGATCAATGACAACCGCTGCATTGTCATCATATCGTATTATCATACCGTTGTCACGTTTGAGTTCTTTACATGTACGTACAATTACAGCTCTTATTACTTCTGATCTTTCTAGAGGCATATTGGGCACTGCTTCTTTAATTACAGCAACAATAACGTCACCAATATGAGCATATCTATGATTACCAGCTCCTATGATTCGAATACACATTAGTTCTCGAGCTCCACTGTTATCTGCTACATTCAAAAGGGTCTGAGGTTGAATCATATCATTTTTATTTGAATTTTGTATTTCAATGCAAAGAATGAGGAAAAAGAAGAAATAGTATTTGTCTAGAAATAAAGAAACTCGTGGTTGTTTTTTCATCCCTTTTTTATATTTAGTTCTACATCCCTATCCTGAAATAACAAATTGAGTTTTTATAGGCATTTTGCATGCAGCTATTGAAATTGCTGCTCTGGCTACAGTTTCTGAAACTCCCCCCATTTCGTAAAGTATTCGACCGGGTTTAACAACAGATACCCAATATTCGGGAGATCCCTTTCCCGACCCCATACGTGTTTCTGCGGGCCTTACTGTAATAGGTTTATCGGGAAAAACACGTACCCATATTTTTCCACCACGACGTGCATATCGTGTCATTGCTCTTCGTCCTGCTTCTATTTGTCTAGCGGTAATCCAAGCGGGTTCAAGTGCCTGAAGAGCATATCTGCCGAAGCAAATATGATTACCCCGGCAAGATATTCCTTTCATTCTTCCTCTATGTTGTTTACGAAATCTGGTTCTTTTGGGGTTATAGTTGATGGTTTTTTCCCACCTCTACTACAGAACCGGACATGAAAGTTTCTTCTCATCCAGCTCCTCACGAATGAAAGGATTCGATAATATTACAGATGCACATATATTTAATAACTAATACATTAAACTAAGTAATGGGATTTATTGATATTATATTTCATTTATTAGATAAGAAGCTGTATATACGGTTAGATTTGTCTATTTCTAGATATCGATAATGTTTCTTTTTTATACCGGATCCTTATTTTTTTTTTTTATTTTTATTATTGAATCAAGACAATATTGGAATCCAATAAATAAGAAATAAGGGTTTCGCGGGCGAATATTGACTCTTTCCTTTTCCTGCTTTATTCGTAGGATCAATCCACAACCTCTCCGAGTAAAAAAAAATTGTTCTTGGTTCATTCCGCCATCCCGCCTGCTCAATCATTTGGATTCTTTTAAATAGAATCCTATATAGTCACAGGTTTCGTCGTTCCTATAGCTTCTCCATTAATGATTAGACCTGAACTCCGCAATGGAGCTTTCAACAAAATCTGTTTCCGAGTCAATTTCCTCAGTTTCCATTAACCGGAAGCTCTTTATTACTTATAGATCATTTATTATTTATATATCAAATATCAATCGCTATAATATTAAACAATATTAAAACAATATGAAATTAATGCTTTATTACACTGCCTTTTATTTATATGAGGTAATTCATAGACCATACATATTGGAATTATATATCATTTATATTTTTATTCTCTCTTTCTATCACCTTTCCATTTATCTTCATCCCTTTATTTTTTTTTTTCAAATCCACAATCATATTTTTTTGTTATGGAACAATTCCAGTTGTTACAACTATATGATTGATCCAGTCGTATAGTGACTGTTTTAGGGATCTCGACAATATGAAGCAATAAGTTAGTTATTAGTTTTTAATTTTTTTTATTTTTATATAGTAGTTTTTTTTATAGTAGTTGTAGTTATTGAATTAATATTAGGGATCAGTCTTTTTTTGATCCTACTATAAAAACTCTAAAGAAAAAACTAACGAGTCACACACTAAGCATAGCAATTATAAAAAAAAAGGTTAATTTCTTTTTTATTCAACCTTATAGAATTCGAATTATTTTATTTTTTTGACTTAACAGAAAAACAGAAAAAGTTTCTAGTTTTTTGTTCTATATATCACTATATTACTGGATAGAATGATAAGATAAATATAAGGTCTATTATTCTTCATCCACAAATATCCAAATTTTTAGGCCTAGTACTCCATGGATAGTTCGAATTGTATAGGAACAATGATCAATTTTAGCGCGAATTGTTTGTAGAGGAACCCTACCTTCTCTGATCCATTCGACACGTGCAATTTCTTTTCCGTCAATACGCCCTGCAATTTGTATTTGAATTCCTTTTGTATCTGTTTGTTCAGTTAATTCAATAGCTTTTTTCATTGCCTTTCGAAATGAAACTCTATTTTTTAATTGAGAAGCCATATATTCTGCAAGAATATTGGGGTCTCTATAAGGTTTTTCTATTCGTGTGATAGCAATGTTGATTCTTCGGTTCACAGAACGAAATTCTTTTTGTACATTCATCTGTAATTCTTCGATTCCTCGTGTTCGGCCCTCTATTAATAAATTTGGGAATCCAATATGGATTATAACCTGGATTAAATCAATTCTTTTTTGAATTTCTATACGCGCAATTCCAATTCCTTCGAAACCTGAGGATATTTTTTTATTTTTTTGTACGTAGTTCTTTATACAATTCCGTATTTTCTCATCTTCTTGTAGACCTACAGAAAAATTTTTTGGTTTTGTGAACCAAAAGGAATGATGATTTTGGGTTGTACCAAGTCTGAAACCAAGCGGATTTATTTTTTGTCCCATATTTTTTATTATATTATCTTTCCATCTATTTTTTTTTTCTAAATATGAATCTAAATCTTAAATTCATCGAAAGATAATTTTGATTTATCTTTTAATACAATTGTTATATGACAAGTTGGCTTTTTTATCGGATAACTACGTCCTCGAGCTCTAGGTCTTAATTTTTTCACAAAAGAATCCCCATTCACTTCGGCTTTACTAATGAATAAATTGTTTTCGTTCAAACCCATATTATGACTAGCGTTTGCTGCTGCGGAATAAACTAATTTTAAAATGGGATAAGATGCTCGATAAGGCAAAAGTTCCAATATCATAAGCGTTTCCTCATAAGAACGCCCGCGAATCTGATCAATTACTCTTTGCGCTTTGAAAACAGACATACATATATGTTGAGCTAAAACTTTTACTTCCCCACTCGAATTTGAGTTCTTTTTCTTTATCATAAGGTTATCTCCCGCCAATGAATGATAAGTATCTATTTTTTTTCCAAATTAACGACGAGATTTATTATCGTTTCTCGCATGTCTCGCGAAAGTCAGAGTCGGCGCGAATTCTCCCAATTTGTGACCTACCATACGATCTGTTATATAAATAGGTAAATGTTCCTTTCCATTATGAATAGCGATTGTATGGCCAATCATTTTGGGTATAATGGTAGATGCCCGAGACCAAGTTACTATTATTTCTTTCTCCTCCCTCATGTTGAGTTTTTCAATTTTTCTTGATAAATGATTAGCTACAAAAGGGTTTTTTTTTAGTGAACGTGCCACAGCTGATTACTCCTTTTTTTACATTTTAAAGATTGGCATTCTATGTCCAATAGAATATCTCGATCTAAGTATGAAAATAAATACTGATGAATGGAAAAAAGAAAAAATCCTTTAGCTAGATAAGGGGCGGATGTAGCCAAGTGGATCAAGGCAGTGGATTGTGAATCCACCACGCGCGGGTTCAATTCCCGTCGTTCGCCCATCACATTATTTCAAATTCAAAAAATTCTATTTTCAATATTCCTATTTACGGCGACGAAGAATAAAACTATCACTATATTTTTTCCTTTTCCGACTTCTTCTTCCAAGCGCAGGATAACCCCAAGGAGTTGTGGGTTTTTTTCTACCAATTGGTGCTTTCCCTTCCCCACCTCCATGGGGATGGTCTACAGGGTTCATAACTACTCCTCTTACTACAGGACGCTTACCTATCCAACACTTCGATCCGGCTCTACCCAAACTTTGTTGATTCACCCCAACATTACCCACTTGTCCGACTGTTGCTAAGCAGTTTTTGGATATCAAACGAACCTCCCCGGATGGTAATCTTAATGTGGCTGATTTACCCTCTTTTGCGATCAGTTTCGCTACAGCGCCCGCCGCTCTAGCTAATTGTCCACCCTTTCCAAGCGTGATTTCTATGTTATGTATGGCCGTGCCTAAGGGCATATCGGTTGAAGTAGATTCTTCTTTTAAAAACCCCTTCCCAAACTGTACAAGCTTCTTCCAAAGCATACGGCTTTCTAGATGTATATGATGATATCTAGACAGATGGATCTTTATCTTATATGAATCGTATGATGAAGTACCACATGAGTGGATATATAGGAATCCAAATCTGCCGAATCACTCATGTATGATCTTCTACATCCTAGGTCTCCCCGTTCCATCATCTGGCTTATGTTCTTCATGTAGCATTCAGACCGAATGACTCTATGAAATTACGTCGATACTTCCACATATTACGGGTAACGTAGGAGACATCTCTCTTTTTCCCCGGGGGGGTCTTTATAATTACCACTGCTTAGCTTTCAATTCGCCTCTGACCATCAAATTAAATGTGAATAACCCGTCCTCCTCTCTTTGAAACAAGGGGCGCTTCCGGTTCTGTGCGTGCTTCAAACAATTTTGTCTTCTCCATATTACCATATCTCTAGAGTCAATAATTTTCTATGAGGAACTACTGAACTCAATCACTTGCTGCCGTTACTCAACAGTTTTCTGTTGAGGTCTATCCCATAGAGGTACTCAAATTGGATCAGTGATTGATTTCTAGGTTTCATCGTAAACCTAATTGGTTACTTCCAATTACGTAAATCAATAGTTCAAACCGCACTCAAAGGTAGGGCATTTCCCATTGATATAGGGACTTCTGTACCAGAAATAATGGTATCTCCAATTATAGCCCCTCTGGGGTGTAAAATATATCTTTTCTCACCATCCCCATAATGTATGAGACAAATGTATGCATTTCGATTAGGGTCATATTCTATGGTTACGATTCTACCAGATATGTCTTTTTCATTCCGTCGAAAATCGATTTTACGGTATAGACGCTTATGACCTCCCCCTCTATGTCTTGCGGTAATGATTCCTCTGGCATTACGACCTTTACCACAATGATGCTGTCCACAGATCAAATTATTTCGTGGATTGGATTTCATTTGACTGTCTATGGCTCTATTACGTGTGCTCGGGGTAGAAGTTTTGTATAAATGTATCGCCGTGTTATTAAGTATTTTGCTTTAAGTTCTTTTCTCTATAAGAGGTGGAATAGAATAACCCGGTTGAAGCGTAATGATCATACGTCTGTAATGCATTGTATGTCCCATAATAGGTCCTATTCTTCTACCCTTTCCTGGGAGTCGATGACTATTCATAGCTATTACCTTGACACCAAAGAAGAGTTCGACCCAATGCTTTATTTCTGTCCTAGTTGATCCTGATTCGACATTAGAAGTATATTGATTGTTCCCCAATAACCGAATACTTTTTTCTGTAAATACTGCATATTTGATTCCACCCATAACTCCATTTTCTTCCCTATGAGTTCCAGTATCGATAAGAATTCTAGTTCTTACTGTTCATATGTTATGGTATGAATATACCATACCAATTCGTTATGTATGGATGATGAGATTCCATTGATACAGAGCCAATTCCAATAGACTTATTGAACGTTCCCATTGGCGTGCATCCAGCAGGAATTGAACCTACGAATTTGCCAATTATGAGTTGGGCGCTTTAACCATTCAGCCATGGATGCTTAACAGGGCTCATTGTACATCGTGAATAACCAAATTCCAATTGAAATGAAATCTTTAGGAGGAATCAATGAAAATCTTTAGGAGGAATCAATGAAACGATATCAATTCAAATTCTGGATCTTCGAATTGAGAGAGATATTGAGTGAGATCAAGAATTCTCACTATTTCTTAGATTCATGGATCAAATTCGATTCAGTGGGATCTTTCACTCACATTTTTTTCCACCAAGAACGTTTTATGAAACTCTCTGACCCCCGAATTTGGAGTATCCTACTTTCACGTGATTCACAGGGTTCAACAAGCAATCGATATTTCACGATCAAAGGTGTAGTACTGCTTGTAGTAGTGGTCCTTATATCTCGTATTACCAATCGAAAGATGGTCGAAAGAAAAAATCTCTATTTGATGGAGCTTCTTCCTATACCTATGAATTCCATTGGACCCAGAAATGATACATTGGAAGAATCTTTTTGGTCTTCCAATATCAATAGATTGATTGTTTCGCTCCTGTATCTTCCAAAAGAGAAAAAGATTTCTGAGAGTTGTTTCATGGATCCGCAAGAGAGTACTTGGGTTCTCCCAATAAATAAAAAGTGTATCATGCCTGAATCGAACCGGGGTTCGCAGTGGTGGAGGAGCCGGATCGGAAAAAAGAGGGATTCTAGTTGTAAGATAGCTAATGAAACCGTAGCTGGAATTGAGATCTCATTCAAAGAGAAAGATAGCAAATATCTGGAG